GGAAGAAAAGGAGGATCCAGAAAAAATAGAAAAAAGGTTATGGGTTGAAATTGAAAAACTTCCTGTAACTCTTCTTTTTGATTATAAACGTTGGAATCGTCCATTTCGATATATAAAAAATGATCAGTTTGATAAACCTTTAAGAAAAGAAATGGGACAATATTTTTTTTATAAATGTTTAAGTGATGGAAAAGAAAAAATATCCTTTACGTATCCGCCCAGTTTGTCAACTTTTTTGGAACTGATACAAGGAAAGATCTCTCTGTTCATAACACAAAAATTATCCTCTGATGAATTGTATAATCGTTGGAATTCCAAGAATGAAGAAAAAAAAAAAAATCTAAGTAATGAATTTAGAAAAAGAGTCCAAGCTCTCGATAAAGGATATCTTGCTACGAAAATACTGGAAAAAAGGACTAGATTGTGTAATGATAAAAAAAAAAAAGAGTACTTACCCCAAAGATATGATCCCTTATTGAGTGGACCCTACCGCGGCAAAATGAAGTTTTTTTTCTCATTATCAATGCTAAAAAAAATTTTCCGAAAAAATTTTAGCAAAAGGTTTTGGATAAATAAAATTCATCTTATTCTTCTTATTACTACTTATGAAGAAAAGGGACTCTCCTTTTTCCAAAACCACAACCAAGAAAAAATGGATTTCGAAAATAAAAGAAAATTTTTCAAATTGTTATTTGATACAGTTATAGCGAATCCCCAAACAAGTAGAAAAAATTCAATTGGACTAAAAGAAATACGTAAACAAGTTCCTCGATGGTCATACAAATTAATTGACGAGTTGGAACAAGACGAGGGCACGGAGGATCACCTGGCGGAAGATCATGAAATTCGTTCACGAAGAGCCAAACTTATAACGGTTTTTGATGATAATATACTGATTTTTAATAATAATCAACAAAATAATGATACTTACAATAATACCAAAGATACAAGGAATTATGAACCAGTATACTTAGATCAATTAAGTTTCGTACGTTATTTACCAAGAACGGACTATCGTCGAGACATAGTAAAAGGATCCATGCGAGCACAAAGATGTAAAATATCTATTTTAAACCTGGCTCACGGAAATGGAAATGTGCATTCTCCGATTTTTTTGGATAGAATAACCAACTTTCTTTTTTCGTATTTTTGTTTGTATTTTGATTTTGATTTTCGTATTTTTATTTTTGAACCGATTAAAACAATGTTTATAAATTGTATGTATAAAAATACAGAATTAAAAAATTTTTTTTTTAATTATATAAATATAACGAGAAATATAAACAAAAAAAAAAAAGAAAATAATAAAATAAATGAAATAAAAAAACTAATAGAGTACGAAAATGAATACACATCCAAAATGGAAGAGGAGGAACAACAACTAGAAAACGCTGAAATATGGGAAGAAATGTCTTGTGGTCAAGCAATAAGAAGTTGTCTTTTAGTAGCTCAATCGATTCTTAGAAAATATATTAGATTACCCTCATTAATAATAACTAAAAATATCCTTCGTATATTATTTTTTGAAACTCCCGAATGGTCCGACGATTTTAAGAATTGGAGTAGAGAGATGCATGTTAAATGTACCTATGATGGAGTTCCGATCTCAGAAAAAGAATTTCCGAAAAATTGGTTAATAAATGGGATGCAAATAAAGATCCTACTTCCTTTTAGTTTAAAACGATCTACGTTAAAATTCCCTTATACTTCTAAAAGTAAAAAAAAAAATAAAGTACAAGAAAAAGATTTTTTTTTAACAACTTTTGGATGGGCAATGGACGTTCCTTTTGGAGATGGCCGACCAATAGATGATTTTTCAATTTTTAAACTCATCTTTCAAAAACTTGAAAAAAAAATTAGAAAGAGAACAAAAAAAGTTTTTCAAGTTTTAGAAGAAAAATCAAAAATAAATCAAAATTTTTTATCGGAATTTATAAAAGTAGATGAATTAAATGAAAATAAAAAAAAAAAAGATTCGATAATCAATAACAACCATCATATGGTTTCGAAATTGTCCACTGGAATTCGACCTATACCGTGTACAAATTATTCACTGATAGATTCACTGATAGAAAATGAAATGAATTATCTTTCGTCTAAAAGAAAGAGAATTCTAAATCTAATAGAAAAAATTACAGAAGAAATAGAAAAGAACAAAAAAAATCGAACTTCAGAAAAAACTATTAGTCTTAAAGAAAAAAAAAGAAGTTCTAATGTTCAAAAATTCAACTCATTAATAAAATTTTTATACATATTAAAACAAAAAAGTGATCTATTATCGTGTAAATTGTATTTTTTTTTTAAAATTCAAAATATATACATATTGATTGAAAATATATACATAGATATCTTTTTAAGTATCATTAATATTACAAGGCTCAATGCACAGCTTTTTCTTGAATCAAAAAAAAAGATTATTACTAAATACATTTCCAATAATGAATCAAAAAAAAAAAAAATCTATAAACCAAATCAAAATAAATTTCACTTTATTTCGATTATAAAAAAGTCAAGAGATATCGATGTTATTAATAAGAATTCAAAAATTTTTTGTGATATATCTTTCTTATCACAAGCCTATGTATTTTACAAACTATCACAAAGAAAAATTCTTAACTTATATAAATTAAGATCAATCTTTGAATACCATAACCTTTTTCTTAAGAATGAAATAAAAGATTATTTTAGAGACCAAGGATTATTTAATTCGAAATTAAAAGAAAAAAATTTGATAAATTCTTTTTCTTTAATGAATCAACGGAAAAACTGGTTAAGAAGTCATTATCAATATAAATATGATTTATCTCAGCTTAGATGGTCTAGATTAATGCCAGAAAAATGGCGAAATAGAATCTATCAACACCATATGGCTGAAAATAAAAAATTAAGCAAATGGAATTTAGATGAACAAGACCAATTAATTCATTATGACAAAAAATTTGAGGTAAACTTATTTTCGACTCAACAGCAAAAGAATAATTTTAAAAAAAAAAAACACGCTAAATATAGTCTTTTATCATCTAAATCTATTAATTATGAAAAAAAGACGGACTTTTCTATTTATGAATCACCAACTAATAAAGAAACGATTCTTTATAATTCCAACACAAATAAAAGCAAATTTTTTGACATCTTAGAAGGTATTCCTATGACTAATTATCTAGCGGAAAATGATATTCTCGATATCGAGAAAAGTCCAAACCGAAAATATTTTGATTGGCAACTTATCCATTTTTGTCTTAGAAAGAGGGTCGATATTGAGTCCTGGATCGATACCGGAAGCAAAGATAAAAAAAACACTAAAACTCCAACTAATAAATATCAAATAATTGATAAAATTGATAAGAAAAAAAATTCTTTTGTTCCAATTTACCAAGATCAAGAAATTAATACATCTAAGCAAACCCCCTTTTTTTTTGATTGTATGGGAATGAATAAAGAAATACAAAATAGTCTCATATTGAATTTTGAAGTTTGGTTCTTTCGAAAATTTGTGATACTTTACAACACATATAAGAAAAAACCATGGACAATACCGATTCAATTTCTTCTTTTAAATTTTCATAGAAATAAAAATATTAGTAAAAAATCGAATAAAAACAAAATTTTTGAATTAGAGAATCGAAATAATGAAGAAGAAGAAAAAGATATTGACGACGATTATATGGAATTAGATATGACAAAATATACAAATAAAAAGCAAGACAAACGTTATACAGACATAGAGCTTGAATTCTTCCTAAAAGATTTTTTATGTTTTCAACTAAGATGGAAAATTTCTTTAAATGACAAAATTCTTGATGATGTCAAAACATATTTTTTCCTACTTAGAGTGCCAAATCCACGAGAAATTGTTATATCGTATATTCAAAGGAACGAACTAAATCTGAATATTCTGACGGTTCAGAAAGATGGAATTATTACAGAATTTTTAAAAAAGAGAATATTTTTTATCGAACCTGTTCGTCTGTCGATAAAAACTGATGGACAATTTCTTTTGTATCAAATGGTGGGTATCTTATTAGTTCATAAGAACAAAGAACAAATTAATAAAAAATATAGAGAAAAATTCTATGTTGATAAAAATAAAAAGACCTTTACCGATGAAAGACATTCCAAGATAATTGGAAATAGAGAAAAAAATAATTATGATTTACTTGTTCCTGAAAATATTTTATCCCCTAAACGTCGTAGAGAATTAAGAATTCGAATTTCTTTCAATTTTAAAAATAAAAACGATATTCATATAAATACAGAAATTTTCAATGGTAATAACATAAAAAAAGGGAGTCCCGTTTTGGAGAAAACCAAACGTTTTTGGAGAGAAAAAAATAAATTAATTAAATCGAAATTTTTTCTTTGGCCCAATTTTCGATTAGAGGATTTAGCTTGTATGAATCGCTATTGGTTCGATACTAATAATGGCAGTCGGTTCAGTATGCTAAGAATATATATATATCCGCGGTTGAAATTTTAATAAGGGCGAATTTTTCATATATATTATATATATCATAGCTTATTTGGTATAGTATATGAAACAAAGAAGATAGCCGCCTTATTCTTTTATCCTCCATATTCCATTCGGGTACATAGAATTCAATAATCTATCAATTAGATCTAGAAATAGAAATGAAATGAATCAATGGAATTTTTTTTTACTTTTTTTTAGTTAGAATTTTTTTCTTCTTTGTAAGCGACGAAATAGACAACCCTTAAAATTTTTGATTGATTAATTCAAAATTCTGTCAAATAGAATTTTGAATTACTAAGAAAGTAAACTAACAAAGTAAAGATTTTTGTGTATACAAAATTAAGATGAACTGACATTATTTATTAATAGAATACATTTATTAATTTATTATTATTACTGATCAATAAAAAATATCTTAAACTTAAAACTAAAAAAAGGGGGGAGTCCTTGTTTTATGGTAAAAAATTCATTCATTTCAGTTATTTCACAAAAAGAAAAAGACGAAAACAAGGGATCCGCTGAATTTCAAATAGTAAGTTTCACAAATAAGATACGAAGACTTACTTCACATTTGGAATTGCATAGAAAAGACTATTTATCTCAGAGAGGTTTGCGGAAAATTTTAGGAAAACGCCAACGACTGTTGTCGTATTTAGAAAAAAAAAATAAAGTACGTTATAAAGAATTAATTAGTCGGTTGGATATTCGGAAGTTAAAAGGAAGTTAAAAACTCATTAATTTCTTAATTTGAAGAGTTTTGTTGAATTATTTGATTTATTAGATCTTGAGATGAACTTCTTTTTGTTTTCAGTAACTCGTGGAATGGATCGAGGAAACTCCTATGAATATACCAGCTAAACGAAAAGACCTTATGATAGTGAATATGGGTCCCCACCACCCATCGATGCACGGTGTTCTTCGACTCATCATTACTCTAGACGGTGAGGATGTTATTGATTGTGAACCAATATTAGGTTATTTACACAGAGGAATGGAAAAAATTGCAGAAAATCGAACAATTATACAGTATTTGCCCTATGTAACACGATGGGATTATTTGGCTACTATGTTCACAGAAGCAATAACAGTAAATGGTCCAGAACTGTTAGGAAATATTCAAGTGCCAAAAAGGGCTGGCTATATTAGAGTAATTATGTTGGAATTAAGTCGTATAGCTTCTCATTTGTTATGGCTTGGGCCTTTTATGGCAGATATTGGTACACAGACTCCTTTCTTCTATATTTTTAGAGAGAGAGAGTTAATATATGATTTATTTGAAGCTGCCACTGGTATGAGAATGATGCATAATTATTTTCGTATCGGGGGGGTAGGGGCTGATCTACCTCATGGTTGGATAGATAAATGTTTGGATTTTTGCGATTATTTTTTAACAGGAGTTGTTGAATATCAAAAACTTATTACACGAAATCCTATTTTTTTAGAACGAGTTGAAGGAGTAGGTATTGTTGGTGCGGAGGAAGCAATAAATTGGGGGTTATCGGGACCAATGTTACGAGCTTCCGGAGTACAATGGGATCTTCGTAAAGTTGATCATTATGAGTCTTACGACGAATTTGATTGGGAAGTCCAGTGGCAAAAAGAAGGAGATTCATTCGCTCGTTATTTAGTCCGAATTGGTGAAATGCTGGAATCTATAAAAATTATTCAACAGGCTCTTGAAGGAATTCCAGGGGGGCCCTATGAGAATTTAGAAACCCGACGTTTTGATAGAGAAAAGGATCCGGAATGGAACGATTTTGAATATCGATTCATTAGTAAAAAAACTTCTCCTACTTTTGAATTACCGAAACAAGAACTTTATGTCAGAGTGGAAGCCCCAAAAGGAGAATTGGGAATTTTTCTGATAGGGGATCAGAGCGGGTTTCCTTGGAGATGGAAAATTCGACCACCAGGTTTTATCAATTTGCAAATTCTTCCTGAATTAGTTAAAAGAATGAAATTGGCTGATATTATGACAATACTAGGTAGTATAGATATCATTATGGGAGAAGTTGATCGTTGAAATGATAATTGATACAACAGAAGTACAAGCTATCCATTCTTTTGCTAGCTTAGAATCCTTAAACGAAGTCTATGGAATTATATGGGAGTTTGTTCCTATTTTGACTCTTGTATTGGGAATCACACTAAGCATACTAGTAATTGTATGGTTAGAAAGAGAAATATCCGCAGGGATACAACAACGCATTGGACCCGAATATGGAGGTCCTTTAGGAGTTCTTCAAGCTCTAGCGGATGGGACAAAACTACTTTTCAAAGAGAATCTTTTTCCATCTAGAGGGGATACTCATTTATTCAGTATTGGACCATCTATAGCAGTTATATCAACTCTCTTAAGCTATTCAGTAATTCCTTTTGGCTATCACTTTGTTTTAACCGATCTAAATAGTGGGGTTTTTTTATGGATTGCCATTTCAAGTATTGCTCCCGTTGGACTTCTTATGTCAGGATATGGATCAAATAATAAATATTCCTTTTTAGGTGGTCTACGAGCTGCTGCTCAATCGATTAGTTATGAAATACCTTTAACTATTTGTATTTTAGCCATATCTCTACGTGCGACTCGTTGAAACAGAAATTTCTCGCTATTATTTTTAGGAAGAAAGTTAAATGAATTGAATAGATATCTTCATTTTTTATTCATCAATTTGGTTCATGAACTAAATTGGATAGTTATATGAGTGAAAAAAAAAAAAACAACTTGGAAATTTTCAGTAAAAAAATTGAGACTCATTTCCTAGGTACAAGAATAAAAAGGAAAACAGAAATAAACATAAAAAAAGAATATCATTTGCCCCGAAATTGGTTGATTAGTCATCCTAACTTGAAGCGGGCTCAAAAAATCAACTTTATGGAGTTTTCACTATTATTTTATTTATAGGTATTCTCCATAGGTATTACCCTAATGCTAACAGGTGATTGAGCAAACAATGAGTGGATGGTTAGGAACACGAAGATACACAAAGGATTAGTAATAGAGATTTTTAAAATTATCGAAAAAACTATTTCGACAAAAAGTATATTAATCGGGGCTTTAAGTTCGTAGAAATGATCAGGCAGTGCTCCCCATGATTCCAATTCAGAGTATGCTCCTACCCAACAATTAAAGAACTGACTATCCGGAACGAAATAATCCTTTCCTTTTTTTTAACCCCCTTGTCGTTTCGTTTTTTCAGAAAGAAGAATAAGAACGAAAAAAAAAGAATCGAATTACAATAATTACAATATAAAAAAAATAAAAATCCATTTTTTTTTATTCTTTTCTCCTATCTGGATATTCATAGAGATAGAATTCGTGTCATAATTCGGGTCTCGTAATAGAAAATGATAGGTTGAAATATCTATTTGGTATTTTAACAATGAATTTTACAAAGAGTATTTTATTGAAGGATTAAAGTTATTACTCAAGAAAGAAAAATTTTAATTATTAAAGGTAAAGGATGAGATCAATTCCGAAGTAATTTTGTATTTTTAGTATTCTAACAGATAGAATTTCATTGCTCGAATTTTGGAACGTCGATAGATTTTATCTTATTTTGATCCGCTCTATTCTACAAATATATCAAAATAAATAATACAATTGATCTGTTCCTTAAATTTATTTTTGGACTTCGAGGAGCCGTATGAGGTAAGAATCTCATGTACGGTTCTGGAATAGCGATGAGAACAGTGATGTTATCACCGACTATGATTATCTAACAGTTCAAGTACAGTTGATATAGTTGAGGCACAAGCAAAATCTGGTTTTTGGGGGTGGAATTTGTGGCGTCAACCGATAGGATTTTTTATTTTTTGTATTTCTTCTCTAGCAGAATGTGAAAGATTACCTTTTGATTTGCCAGAAGCAGAAGAAGAATTAGTAGCAGGTTATCAAACGGAATATTCGGGTATTAAATTTGGTTTATTTTATATTGCTTCCTATTTAAACTTATTAGTTTCTTCATTATTTGTAACAGTTCTTTACTTGGGCGGTTGGAATATCTGTATTCCGTATATATTTGTTCATGAGTTTTTTGAAATAAATAACATAAGCGGAGTCGTTGGACCAACAATTGGTATCTTTATTACATTGGTTAAAACTTATTTGTTCTTGTTCATTCCTATCACAACAAGATGGACTTTACCTAGACTACGAATGGACCAACTTTTAAATCTTGGATGGAAATTTCTTTTACCAATTTCCCTCGGTAATCTATTATTAACAACCTCTTTCCAACTCCTTTCACTATAAAAAAAATTAAAAAAAAAATTAGAAAAATTCTAATATTAAATTTAATAATAATAAAGAAAACTATAAGAAAATAATATTATGATTTGTCTTCAACTCAAACAAGAGAAAAAAAAATCAAATTATTCATAAAAATTTACGCTATGTTTCCCATGGTAACTGGGTTCATGAATTATGGGCAACAAACCATACGAGCCACAAGGTACATTGGTCAAAGTTTCATGATTACCTTATCCCATGCAAATCGTTTACCTGTAACTATTCAATATCCTTATGAAAAATTAATCACATCGGAGCGTTTCCGCGGTCGAATCCATTTCGAATTTGATAAATGCATTGCTTGTGAAGTATGTGTTCGTGTATGTCCTATAGATCTGCCTGTTGTTGATTGGAAATTGGAAACTGACATTCGAAAGAAACGGTTGCTTAATTACAGTATTGATTTCGGAATCTGTATATTTTGCGGCAACTGTGTTGAGTATTGTCCAACAAATTGTTTATCAATGACGGAAGAATATGAGCTTTCTACTTATGATCGTCATGAATTGAATTATAATCAAATTGCTTTGGGTCGTTTACCAATATCAGTAGTTGACGATTATACGATTCGAACAATTTTAAATTCAACTAAAAAAAAATAGATAAACCACTTTGATTGATTTAAAAATACAATTATTAAACTAAAAAAAGGAAAGTTCCGTTTTGATCTAAAAGTATGGAAGGGGTTTTCTTTCATTTTCTTAGTCAATGACTACAAAAATTCGAAATTCCAACTATTGATTTGATTGATGAGAAAATTGCATCGAAATTTAATTTGGATTGACAATCTATTAAGATATCTATAATTCTATCCAAAATTCTTTCGAGAATAAAATTTGAATGCCTTTTCTTTTTCAAGAAATTCAAGAAAGAATGAAATTATTTCAATAGTTGTAAATATAGTAATTATTTAGACCCCCTCGAATTTTAAATTAAGAAGCCTATAATAATAATTAGAATAATAAAATAAAAAATAATCAAAATATAAAATATAAAAAAGTTTTTCCTGGTCAAGTCAATAGTCAATAAGGTCATGAAAAAACAATTCAATTTTTTTATTTCTTATTTTACGTGCAATGGATTCACCTGGACTAATACATGATTTTCTTTTAGTCTTTCTGGGATTAGGTCTTATATTAGGAGGTTTAGGGGTAGTATTATTTAACAACCCAATTTTTTCTGCCTTTTCATTAGGATTCGTTCTTGTTTGTATATCTTTAGTTTATATTTTATCAAACTCTCATTTTGTAGCTGCTGCACAGCTCCTTATTTATGTGGGAGCTATAAATGTTTTAATTATATTTGCCGTAATGTTCATGAATGGTTCAGAATATTACAAAGATTTGAATCTTTGGACTGTTGGAAATGGGGTTACTTCCTTAATTTGTACAAGTATTTTTGTTTCACTAATTACTATTATTCCCGATACGTCATGGTACGGAATTATTTGGACTACAACAAAAAATCAGATTATAGAACAAGATTTGATAAGTAATGGTCAACAAATTGGAATTCATTTAGCAACAGATTTTTTTCTTCCATTTGAATTCATTTCAATAATTCTTTTAGTTGCTTTGATAGGTGCGATTGCTGTGGTTCGTCAGTAAGAAATTTTTCGAATTAATAATCGAAATCAAAATTAAAACTGTTTTCTATGTTATCACATCTCTTTTCCTTCAATTTTATTTAAAGATTTTTTATAAAGATTATTTATGTATAAATGTATAAATTCTTTTATTTGATCTATTATCCATATATTTATTTGTTCAGTACTTATGATATTCTTAATTCGAGTCAATCTCAGGTGGAATTGTTGTTCATATTGAAATAAATCGAAATTGAAAAATTGATAAGGAGTTGGTCAATGATGCTCGAGCATGTACTTATTTTGAGTGCCTTTTTATTTTCTATCGGTATCTATGGATTAATCACGAGTCGAAATATGGTTAGAGCCCTTATGTGTCTTGAACTTATACTGAATGCTGTTAATATAAATTTCGTAACATTTTCTGATTTTTTTGATAGTCGCCAACTAAAAGGAAATATTTTTTCAATTTTTGTTATAGCTATCGCAGCCGCTGAAGCAGCTATTGGACTGGCTATTGTTTCGTCAATTTATCGTAACAGAAAATCCACCTGTATCAATCAATCGAATTTGTTGAATAAGTAGTATTAATTGTTATAGAATATAATTTTCATATTTATTAATTTGAGTTGGTATGTATGATATCTAAGTTGTCTGATCATGTTTGTGAAAACGTAAGAAATTAAAATATCTTGGCTCTATCTCAGAAGTTGATCCAGAATTGATAAAATTTCTGGTAAATCATTGATTCGTCTGGTTATGCTGATTCATTTAGAAATTTACTAGATTGAAATTTTATGACGTTAAAAAAAATTTTAATCCAATGTCCCATTCAGTAAAAATTTATGATACATGTATAGGGTGTACTCAATGTGTCCGAGCCTGTCCCACGGATGTATTAGAAATGATACCTTGGGATGGGTGTAAATCCAAGCAAATTGCTTCCGCTCCAAGAACAGAGGATTGTGTCGGTTGTAAAAGATGTGAATCCGCTTGTCCAACAGATTTCTTGAGTGTTCGAGTTTATTTATGGCATGAAACAACTCGAAGCATGGGTCTAGCTTATTGATAGTTTCCAGAAAACCCCACTTGAATACATTTGCTTTTTTGTTTACCGACAAAAACCCGTACTCGAAAAATTATTTTCTAGGACGGGTTTTTCCAGTCTAAGCGTATCTTGTCTTTACCACGAATTCTTTTCCTTGGTTAACAATATTTGTAGTTTTACCGATAGCGGCGGGTTTATTAATTTTCTTTTTCCCTCATAGAGGAAATAAGGTAATTAGGTGGTATACTTTATATATATGTATAGTAGAGCTCCTTTTAATAACTTATGCGTTCTCTTATTATTTTCAATTTGAGGACCCATTAATCCAATTAGCAGAAGATTATAAATGGATCCCGTTTTTTGATTTGTACTGGAGATTGGGAATAGATGGATTTTCTTTAGGACCTATTTTACTGACAGGATTTATCACCACTTTAGCGACTTTAGCGGCTTGGCCGATTACTCGGGATTCCCGATTATTCAATTTTCTGATGTTGGCAATGTATAGTGCTCAAATAGGATTATTTTCATCTCAAGATCTTTTACTTTTTTTTCTCATGTGGGAGTTAGAATTACTTCCCGTCTATCTACTTCTTTCCATGTGGGGGGGAAAGAAACGTCTGTATTCAGCTACAAAGTTTATTTTGTATACTGCAGGCGGTTCGGTTTTTTTATTAATGGGAACTTTAGGTATCGCTTTATATGGTTCTAATGAACCAACATTTTATTTTGAAACATCAGCCAATCAATCATATCCTGTGGGACTAGAAATATTTTTCTATATTGGATTTCTTATTGCTTTTGCTGTCAAATCACCGATTATACCCTTACATACATGGTTACCAGACACTCATGGGGAAGCACATTACAGTACTTGTATGCTTCTAGCCGGAATCCTATTAAAAATGGGGGCGTATGGATTGATTCGAATCAATATGGAATTATTACCTCATGCTCATTCTATCTTCTCCCCCTGGTTGATAATAATAGGCGTAATGCAAATAATCTATGCAGCTTCAACATCTCCTGGTCAACGAAATTTAAAAAAAAGAATAGCCTATTCTTCTGTATCTCATATGGGTTTCATAATTATAGGAATTTGCTCTATAAGTGATATGGGACTCAATGGAGCTATTTTACAAATTCTATCCCATGGATTTATTGGTGCTGCACTCTTTTTCTTGGCAGGAACTGGTTATGATAGAATACGTCGTCTTTATCTTGACGAAATGGGCGGAATGGCTCCCTTAATGCCAAAACTATTCACGACCTTCAATATTTTATCACTAGCTTCCCTTGCATTACCGGGCATGAGTGGTTTTTTTGCGGAATTGATAGTCTTTTTTGGACTAATTAGTGGCCAAAAATACCTTTTAACGACAAAAATATTAATTACTATCGTAATGGCAGTTGGAATGATATTAACTCCTATTTATTTATTATCTATGTTACGACAGATGTTCTATGGATACAAACTGTTTAATGCTCCAAACTCTTATTTTTTTGATTCTGGACCTCGGGAATTATTTGTTTCGATCTCTATCCTTCTGCCTGTAATAAGTATTGGTATTTATCCGGATTTCGTTTTCTCATTATCAATTGACAGAGTCGAAGCTATTCTATCTAATTATTTTTATAGATAGTTTTTCTAAAAATAAAAAATCATATGATTTTTTATTTTCAAAAATTCAAAATTCTTAGGTTACACAATGAAAAAACTTCTTTTTTACTCTCTTAAATCTTGAATTTTAATTAACAAAAAATGAATTCTAAGCAAAAATTTTTGCCATTTGTGAGAACTTTTTGAATTACCATACTAGTTGATTCAAAAAGTTCTCAACAGCTTACCTGAAGTTTTTTGTCTCTATATTTTGCTGTCCTAGAGAGTTGCATTCGTCAGACTCTTTCTTCAAGTGGTAATTGTTAATGTAAATGAACCATAACTATGTAGTCCTATTCCTAATAAATTAACTCCAAAATAGCATATCCAAATTATAAGAAAACCGCTAGAAGCGACAATTGCCGAATTTAAACCCTCAAAATTTTTATTTGTTCGAGTATGAAAAAAAATCGCGAATATGGTCCATGTAATAAACGCCCAAGTTTCCTTTGGGTCCCAATTCCAATATGATCCCCATGCTTCATTAGCCCAGACTGCTCCCGAAAGAATACCTATAGTTAAAAAAAAAAATCCTATACTTATAATCCGATAACTCCAGTCATCTAATTGTTGAATCAATTGAAACCTATAATAATTCTTAGACGAAAGAACGGAAATATTTCTTAAAACATTTTTTCGGTTCGTTATATATTGTATCTCATTAAAGTAAAATGAATCGGGTAATAAATTATTGCTTTTATCAAAAATTCTTATGATTTTTTGAAATCTGATGACTAGAAATGATACTGATAATAATGATCCACACAAAAGAGCTGCATAGCCCAATATCATCATACTTACGTGCATCATTAACCACTGGGATTGAAGAGCGGGCACTAACATTTCTGATTGATGCATGCCTTTTAAAAGACCTGAAGTGGCAAACCCTTGAGTAAAAAGAGTACTTGGCGCGGTTATTGCGCTTAAATAATTTTTATATTTTTTAAAATACGGAACTATATGAATAGCAGAAAATGCCCATGAAAGAAAGATTAATGATTCATATAAATCACTTAATGGTAAATGTCCACCAAAAAACCAACGAGTAACTAATAATCCTGTTATACAGAAAACAGTAGTTATCATGCCCTTTTCTGACGAATCATAGAGTTCTACGAATTCATCGACCAATAAGGTTATCAAATGAATTGTAATTACAATTGACACGACTGAAAAAGATATATGAGTTAATATATGCTCTAAAGCCGAAACTATCATAAAGTAAAAAATAAAATAAAAAAGTTATGGGGGTTCCTCTTTTCGTATATATAATTGAAATTAGGAAGTAAAGTCATTATAGGATATATTGTATTCTTTTGAAAATTACAGGATCTAATACCGCTACTCGGACTCGAACCGAGATGCTCTAGCACTGCTTCCTAAGAGCAGCGTGTCTACCAATTTCACCATAGCGGCTTGCTTGAAATTATAATAATCAATTTATATTTAATCGTCGAGCTTTGAGGCAATACTTTACTTTTTACGAAATATTCAAATTCATGACGAAAATTTTATTTAAGAATAAAAACAAATCAAATTTTATGAAATCCAATTTAAATATTTATTACATTCAATAGATTTATCGAAATATTTTATTGCTTAGTTTTTTATTGTGGAAAGAGTTTGATTTAGGATTTCGAAACATCATTAGATATTCTATCATATAACAACAAAATTTCTAGTTCTGCTACGTACTTAAAAAAAAAATTGTCTTTACTTTATCCGAAAGCTTCTTTTTTTTTAATAGATTTTTCCTATTCGCTTCCTTAATCTATATCCTTAATCTATATATTAAATCTGAAAATTATACTCTTTTCATCAAAAAAGCCTATCCGACTTATTTCTATCTTTTTTCATCATATTAAATATATAAAAAAAATACATCAATAAAGTTTAAGAATCTAAATTTTTTTTATCCTGAAATTGTTAGTTAGCCTAATATTTAAAAATTATATTAAAAAACCTTTAACTTTTTTTTTCTTCGTATAATTTGTCAAACTCAACGAAAAAGTATATCTAATTCAAATTGAATTTGAAAATACAAATGAGACTATTAATTAATTTGTTAAAAAAAAAAATTTTTAAAAATTCTTTACTTTATACCTATGGAAAATATAAAAGAAAAGTGTCAAATATAATAGTCTTTTTTCGAAACATAATGAAAAAAATAACTCCGTTTCAAAAGGTACTAGTTAATGGTTGTGAAATGGTTCTGAATAAATAAACAAATAAAATAATTATTTTATTGAATCCAGTAAGGATCTGCTAACATTATTCGTGCTTCTGTTAAAATTAGCTTTTTTTATTATTACTATCAAAATTTAATAAACCACTTTTTTTAGAATTCTTTAACCTTTCTCTATGTAGATAAAAATTTTGAATTAAAAATTCAAAATTTTAAGTAATTTTTTGAATAATAATGGCTTTCTAGTTAGTTAGAATAAGTATTTTTTTTATTTTCAGTAGTATCTTTATTTGACGAATTCGAACTTTTTTATTTTATTTTAATATGTGAATTTTTTTTTTTTAATTGATAATAATTAAATAATTAAAAATAGAAATATAATAATTAAAAATAGAAATATAAAATTTGATTTCATTTTTATATACTTTGTTTTTTTTCTTTTTCATTTCTTTTCTTTATTGACTGATTTCAAATAAAAAGATATAAGAGCTGATAAATCAGAAGCACGAACTAATTAATTAGTAATTAAAAAAGTTTTTGTTATGGAACATATATATCAATATTCATGTATCATACCTTTCCTTACATTCCCAGTACCTATGTTAATAGGAACAGGACTTCTCCTTTTTCCGGTGACAACAAAAAAACTTCGTCGTATGTGGGCTTTTCCAAGTGTTTTATTGTTAAGTATAGTTATGATTTTTTCACTCGATCTGTCTATTCAGCAAATAAATAGCAGTTTTATTTATCAACATATATGGTCATGGACCATCAATAATGATTTTTCTTTAGAGTTCGGACACTTGATTGACCCACTTACTTCTATTTTGTTAATATTAATTACTACAGTTGGAATTATGGTTCTTTTTTATAGTGATAATTATATGTCTCATGATCAAAGCTATTTGAGATTTTTTGCTTATATGAGTTTTTTCAATACTTCAATGTTGGGATTAGTTACTAGTTCGAATTTGATACAAATTTATATTTTTTGGGAATTAGTTGGAATGTGTTCTTATCTTTTAATAGGTTTTTGGTTCACACGACCTAGTGCATCGAATGCTTGTCAAAAAGCATTTGTAACTAATCGTGTAGGGGATTTTGGTTTATTATTAGGAATTATTGGTCTTTATTGGATAACGGGCAGCTTCGAATTTCGAGATTTGTTCAAAATAGTCACTAACTTGATTTCTAATAATCAAGTTAATCTTGTATTCGTTACTTTGTGTACCTTTTTCTTATTTTCCGGTGCAATTGCTAAATCAGCACAATTTCCTCTTCATGTATGGTTGCCCGATGCCATGGAAGGCCCTACTCCGATTTCGGCTCTGATACATGCTGCTACTATGGTAGCGGCGGGAATTTTTCTTGTAGCTCGACTTTTTACTCTTTTCCTAGTCATACCTTACATAATGAATTTAATAGCTTTGATAGGCATAATCACAGTCTTTTTAGGAGCTACTTTAGTTCTTGCTCAAAACGATATTAAGAGAGGTTTAGCTTATTCTACAATGTCTCAATTGGGTTATATGATGTTAGCTCTAGGTATGGGGTCTTATCGAGGTGCTTTATTTCATTTGATTACTCATGCCTATTCGAAAGCATTGTTGTTTTTAGGGTCTGGATCTATTATTCATTCAATGGAAGCTATTGTTGGTTATTCTCCAGATAAGAGTCAAAATATGGTTCTTATGGGTGGTTTAACAAAACATATTCCAATTACAAAAACTTCTTTTTTATTAGGAACATTTTCTCTTTGTGGTATTCCACCCTTCGCCTGTTTTTGGTCCAAAGATGAAATTCTTAATGATAGTTGGTTGTATTCACTTAGTTTCGCAATAATAGCTTGGTTCACTGCGGGATTAACTGCATTTTATATGTTTCGGATTTATTTACTTATTTTTGAAGGATATTTAAATCTTAATTTTAAAAATTACAATGGGAAAAAAAACAGTTCATTTTATTCAATATCTTTATGGGGTAAAGAAGGATCAAAAACATTTAACAAAATTTTTTTTTTATTACCTTTATTACCAATGAATAATAATGACAGGACTTCTTTTTTTTTGAAGAACACATATAAGATTGATGTTAATGTAAGAAATATGACATGGCCCTTTATTACTATTCCTAATTTTAACACTAAAAGTCTTTTTTTCTACCCAAGGGAATCCGATAATACTATGTTATTTACTATGCTTGTCTTCGTACTATTTTCTTTATTTATTGGAGCCGTAGGAATTCCTTTCAATCAATTCAATCA